CTAAGACTTGATTTTCATGAAAAAGCCCTTTATCGGATTTGAACCGATGACTTACGCCTTACCATGGCGTTACTCTACCACTGAGTTAAAAGGGCCCTATTCAATTCATGAATTAACCATTTTATATTATGAGTCTACTACATATATACATATATGCAGTAGACTCATAATGGACAAAAAATTTGTATTTACCTAGAAAGTGGGTAAAATTTTTCTCGTTTTTGCATTTTATGGCTTAGTGCGAGATAGTGATAGGCATATTATATTGCATCTCAACGATAAACGAAGCAATGAGTGAAAATGGAAGAAAATAAATGAAATGAAACTAAATGGGGTTTTACCTCCCCTACCTCTTTTTTCTGTCCGGCTAACCATTGCCTGAACTGAAGGAATCCTATACTTCCTTTCGTTATATCGAATAGTATGGGATGCTTCATTCATGAAGCATCAACCCCCCAAAAAATGTTATGATTCTATAGAATCATAACATAGAAAGACTCTTCGGATCTAGCCATACCATTAGATTATATTGACAATTCCAAAAAACTGTTCATACTATCATCATAGTATGATGACGGTCGGGCGGATATGCCCCCATCGTCTAGTGGTTTAGGACATCTCTCTTTCAAGGAGGCAACGGGGATTCGACTTCCCCTGGGGGTAGGGTACTACAAAAGGAAGTTGATCATGGATTATCAATAAGCCTAGAATGAATTCTTCCTGGGTCGATGCCCGAGCGGTTAATGGGGACGGACTGTAAATTCGTTGGCGACATGTCTACGCTGGTTCAAATCCAGCTCGGCCCAAAAAATCACCGCTCCATGAGTATAATATAACCAATTTGTCCTACAGAAAAGAAATACTTGATCTGCAGAAATGAAGGAAAAGGGTCAATTTTTTGCTCTATTTATATTTTTTTCTCATCTCATTGAAAGGTTGATTATCCACTTTTAACAATAAAAAAAAAAGAATCACTAGTTACTAATAATCCGCGGCACTCTCGCTAAAGCCCGTGTTTATGTGGATATGATATCACTATATCATTCGTGTATCTGTTACGTTACAACATGACAATTCTTATGAAACCATAAGAATATGTATGCTATACACCTTGCTGGGATTGTAGTTCAATTGGTCAGAGCACCGCCCTGTCAAGGCGGAAGCTGCGGGTTCGAGCCCCGTCAGTCCCGAACTAGGATCCGATGAATTTCTCAATTCATTTCTCTATTTTTCGCGAAAGGGAAGAGGGGGAGCCGAATCGAATCCCCGGTGCGGGGAGGGGAATTTTTTTTCTTTTGTTTCGCATTTATCATCAGATAAATATGGGAATTTCCATTTCTTTTCCGAGTTCTTTCCCTAGTACTGATTGATAAGGGAGAGACATATGTCGATTGGTACAATCGGTAGTATTGCTATATTCAGTATTTTTTGTTCAAATATTTGATTTTTTATACTAAATCCTTTATTTTTCCATCTCACTTATACTGTTTGTATCTGTGTATGACCCAGACAATACCAGTCATATGATACCTCATAATTTTATGTACTAATTTTATGTACATAATTCTATGTATATGTATGTATTAAGTAGGGAAGTTGTATAAAGAAGATAGCTAATAGGTTATGTTATAGAAAAGAAAAAGTGGAAAAAGGGTATGAAAATCTAATGATTGATGTGTATTTCTGATCAAATCAAAAATGATATTTTTGATTTAGTATGATAAAAGATCTTTCCTTTCTATGTTATACTACTACTATATTATTTACTATATTATTGAATTTTCGACGATGAATTGATTTGATAGATCAGAAATTGTTATTCATAATATTTATCTGATTCAGTATCATCGGGATGCAATTAATCCCGTTGAATTTGCAGGAGTCAAATTTATCATCTCTATGGGATTAGATCCCGAGTTATTGCGAAACAAAAGAAGATTAGATTATGGAAGTCAATATTCTCGCACTTATTGCTACTGCACTGTTCATTCTAGTTCCTACTGCTTTTTTACTTATCATCTATGTAAAAACAGTCAGCCAAAATGATTAATTTGAATGAAACTTGAATTATTATTAGTTCTTATCGATGATTCAAGAAATGAAAGAAAGGGATTCAAACTCTAAATCTTAAATGAAATGATTAGGCTGGAATCAGAGGTATCGTAGTAAGTATCTAAGCTGGTGTGGTAGAAAGAACTATATATATAGTTCTTTCTACCACACCAGCTATAGTATTGTTTTTATTATTATATATAGATCAAATTACAATATGTATGTACATATATTAGATGTACATATAGATAGCACTCTATTTCTTTTAGTTTGATTTCCCATCTCAAGAAGTCATTGATTGAACAATTAACGGATGATCCGCGGAGTTAAGTTATACAGTAACTTCTTCGGATTTGTAAAAGGAGTAGAGCAGACCCTGTCCATTTTTCATGCTTAAACATGAGATGAATCAAAAAAAGCATAAAAACTTTTCTAGTAGTCTAAAACAAATGTTAAATGTGTGATATGTGGATCGCTCAACAGAAGAAAGATCTAATTTTATTATGTGTCGGATCTCTTTGGCCAATCACTAATCGCTTCGTTTCCGATAGAAAGAAAATATGTATTGTCGTAATAGCAGAACGACTTTCTTTTAGAAAGGTAAAAGAAAAAGGGAAATAAATAAAGAAAAAAAATAGTAGTAGTTTTTCTTATTGTAATATCCATAATTATGATAAGAGCTGATTCACTAAAATAGAATATTTAGGAAAAATTAGGTTGGAAAAAATCGCCTATCATGCATGGTAATCATTCATTACTGTATTCCAGTACAATTTGGAAGACATTTTTCTTTTTTTAGGGCTTCGCAAAATGATCAATAAAGAATTGATACGATTCGATTGAGCAATTAGTAGTGCCCAGCCCTAGAGTCCACTCCTTCCCCATACTACAAGTGAAAGGGAAAATGTAAAGACTACCATTAAAGCAGCCCAAGCAAGACTTACTATATCCATGTGAATTATGTCCTCTATTTCTATGAAGGAATTATTCTATTATTGATTAATAATCATAGCGGAATCAATGGCGCAGAGTCAAAATAGGTAAGACTATTTATTGATGAACCAATTCAATGAATACACTCGTAACAAGTTTCTATATTTTAGGGTTTCTGGTAAAATCAGGAAGCATTTAGTACAAATACGATGATACACACGCCTTTTCCTTGGAAATATCAAAGGAATGCTTCTATATGGAGCATGTAAGAATAGTAAGACCTATTGTTTGTTTTGATATTAATGCCTTTCCTTACTAAGCAAAAAGCATAAAAATATACCATCACGATAGATAACTATCTATCAGATACCTCTATTTCCTATTTGATCTAAGCTTACTGTCTTTCTTTCTGTGAAAGAATCAGGAGAACCCACCACCACTATTAATTAATACATTCTTTTTTTTTTTACTTTTACCTTTACTCTTTTAATATAAGAGATCTTGTTATTATAGTCTTTCGTATAATCTCTTCTTCAATTCTAGTAGCAAAAACAGAGTGTCCCTTAGGAACCTTTGGATACCGAGATTTCCGACCTTAGTTCTGAATCCCGGAATTGACTCTCACCATTTATTTGATTCAATTGAAAAATCAAATAAATGGTGAGAGTCAATCATTAAATTAATAAATGAGAGTTGCTTCATCCCTATTGATACCGATTTGGGCTACACCTAAATTTTGAGAAAAAAAAATGACAGTCTTTTAGAAAACCTACGCCATGGGTTATCAAAATCGAGTATTGACACGCCCACTTAGTCCTTTGCCTCTGCTTCTTGCGAAGCAAGAATTCGTCGAATTAGATCGGCACAAGATAGGAAAGAAATAAAAAATCTTTTGTTGATCAGGCGACACCCGGATTTGAACTGGGGATAAAGGATTTGCAGTCCCCCGCCTTACCACTTGGCCATGCCGCCAAATTCGGTCAAAAATGGATAAAAATATTATCTATATTCTAATTCTATTACTCACTCCTTTTTTTATCTTGAATACCATTGTACCTATCCTTTTCAAAAAATAAATTCCTGTTTTTTATTGGATCTAGTTTAGATTCTTCTCTTCGATTGATTGTATCTTAAAATATACATCGCTTAAAAACATCCCTTCTCCTTTCTATTGAGAGTAGAAAAAATGGATTTCTGGTCACAGACTGCAAAATTCAGGACAAATTGGAACCATTAACAATTGACTTTGAATTAGCGAACGATTCCTCCATTTTTATCTCCAATGAAATTTTGTTTCATTGAATGGCAAAAGAAAATCAAATTGATTTATGACTAATTTATGACTAATCAGTATTCATTTTTTTTTTCAATAATCAATCCTTTTCAATTTCAATTATAATAACATATATGTGTATATGTAAACCCCAGAACAGAAATTGTTACCCAGATACCAAACCTGATCTCTCTCTTATGTACATATCCCTATAGAGAATCCTCCTGTTTCCATTTTTCATTGAATATATTGAATAGAAAATACAAATTTTTATGGAGTGTGACTAATGTTGTCCCAAGTGAAATTACAATAAAAGATGTGATATATGGATAAAATGGATAGCCGTATCAGCATGTACTTAATAAAATAAATACAATAAATACTATTCTTATTATATTTTATATTTATATTCCGCAATTCAATCATATTCTATAAATTCCACTGACTACCAAAAAGAATCCGCGAATTCTTTTTTGAACATGAAATTGAGTGTGTTAAAAAAAAAAAGGAAACTCTATACTACTTTTGATTATTCTGTCTTTATCTCATTCATAGAGAGGAGATCGAATTTCGAACCCATTTCCTTTTTTTGGTACCCCATTGGATCGTAATATCATAATAATAGGTAGAAATTGGATCAATTTTGATATTCTATACAAGAACAAGACTCCATAAGTGGAACTAACAGAATTTTTTTTCAGGAATATTTTTTCAATTTATTTCTATTTGTACCTGTCGCAAA